GAAACTTTCACGTCCGATTTAAAAAGGGGGAGGATCTTATCCCAATTTTTCTTTTGCTAGGCCTATAGCTAAAAAACCTACTTTCTTACGATTACGAGGGTTATTCGAATATGAAATACAATCCTGGAAATACAGCATCCCGGTTTTTTTTACTACTCAAGGCTTCGATATATTTCGAAATCGAGAAATTTGTACTGGAGCAGGTGCGATACGAGAACAATTAGCCGATATAGATTTGCGAAGTATTCTAGATTATTCATTAGTCGAATGGAAGGAATTAGGCGAAGAAAGAACCACGGGTAATGAATGGGAAGATCGCAAAATTGGAAGAAGAAGGGATTTTTTGGTTAGACGCATAGAATTAGCTAAACACTTTATTCGAACAAATATCGAACCCGAATGGATGGTTTTATGTTTACTACCAGTTCTTCCCCCTGAATTACGACCCATCATTCAGATAGATGGGGGTAAGCTAATGAGCTCGGATATTAATGAACTCTATAGAAGAGTCATCTATCGAAACAATACGCTTACCGATCTATTAACAACAAATAGATCTACACCGGGGGAATTAGTAATGTGTCAAGAGAAATTGGTACAAGAAGCCGTAGATACGCTTCTTGATAATGGAATTCGCGGACAGCCAATCAGGGATGGTCATAATAAGATTTACAAGTCGTTTTCTGATGTAATTGAAGGAAAAGAGGGAAGATTTCGTGAGACTATGCTTGGGAAACGGGTTGATTATTCGGGTCGTTCTGTCATTGTTGTAGGACCCTCACTTCCACTACATCGATGTGGATTGCCTCGGGAAATAGCAATAGAGCTTTTCCAGACATTTGTAATTCGGGGACTAATTAGACAACATCTTGCTTCGAACATAGGAGTTGCTAAGAGTCAAATTCGGGAAAAAGATACAATTGTATGGGAAATATTGCAAGAAGTTATGCAGGGGCACCCCGTATTGCTGAATAGAGCGCCCACTTTGCATAGATTAGGCATACAGGCATTTCAACCCATTTTAGTCGAAGGACGTGCTGTTTGTTTACATCCATTAGTTCGTAAGGGATTCAATGCAGACTTTGATGGGGATCAAATGGCTGTTCATGTACCCTTATCTTTGGAGGCTCAAGCGGAGGCCCATTTACTTATGTTTTCGCATATGAATCTCTTGTCTCCAGCTATTGGGGATCCTATTTCCGTACCAACCCAAGATATGCTTATTGGTCTATATGTATTAACCATTGGGAATCGCCGAGGTATTTGTAGAAATAGGTATAATCCATGGAATCGAAGAAAGTATCAAAATGAAAGAATTAATGATAATAATCATCAGTCTAAGAAACAAAAAGAACCTTTTTTTTGTAATTCCTATGATGCAATTGGAGCTTATCGACAGAAAAGACTCAATTTAGATAGTCCTTTTTGGCTCCGCTGGCGAATCGATCAACGCATTATTGCTTCAAGAGAAGGTCCCATCGAGATTCACTATGAATCGGGGGGTACTTGTCAGGAGATTTATGAACACTCTTTTTTAGTAAGAAGTGTAAAAAAAGAAATTCTTTGTATATATATTCGAACAACTATTGGTCATATTTCTCTTTTTCGAGAAATCGAAGAAGCTCTACAAGGGTTTTGTCGAGCCTGCTCGTATGGTCACTAATCATATGGCATCTCAATTAAGTGATTTTGTGACACTGGCGTGAATTTTGATCTCTCTGTTGCTAGAATTTTGATCTCTCTGTTGCTACTAGGACTCTACTTCCTCTGAATTTTCATCCGGATTAATATCGAGAAAGGGAAGTTTTCAAATCATTGACTCAAACTCATTGTCGAATCCCAATCAGCAGAATATGGAGGGACTTATGGCAGAACGAGTCAATCTAGTCTTTCACAATAAAATAATAGACGGAACTGTCATTAAAAAACTTATTAGCAAATTAATAGATCACTTCGGAATGGCATATACATCACACATTCTGGATCAAGTCAAAACTCTGGGTTTCCAGCAAGCCACTGCTACATCCATTTCATTAGGGATTGATGATCTTTTAACGATCCCTTCTAAGGGATGGTTAGTACAAGATGCTGAAGAACATAGTTTAATTTTAGAACAACACCATCATTATGGGAATGTGCACGCAGTAGAAAAATTACGCCAATCTATTGAGGTGTGGTATGCTACAAGTGAATATTTGCGACAAGAAATGAATCCTAATTTTAGGATGACAGATTCACTTAATCCAGTCCATATAATGTCTTTTTCGGGAGCTAGAGGAAATGCATCTCAAGTGCACCAATTAGTAGGTATGAGGGGATTAATGTCGGATCCTCAAGGACAAATGATTGATTTACCTATTCAAAGTAATTTACGCGAAGGGCTGTCTTTAACAGAATATATCATTTCTTGCTACGGAGCCCGAAAAGGGGTTGTGGATACTGCTGTACGAACCTCGGATGCGGGATATCTTACGCGCCGACTTGTTGAAGTAGTTCAACACATTGTTGTACGTCGAGCAGATTGTGGAACCGCCCGAGGGGTTGCCGTAAGTCCTCGAAATGGGATGATGCCCGAGTCCGAAAGAATTTTTATTCAAACATTAGTTGGTCGTGTATTAGCAGAGGATATATATATGGGCTCACGGTGCATCGCCACCCGAAATCAAGATATTGGATTTGGGCTTGTCAATCGATTCATAACCTTTCAAACACAAATACTATTTATTCGAACCCCTTTTACTTGTAGGAGTACATCTTGGATCTGTCGATTATGTTATGGTAGGAGTCCCACTCATGGCGACCTGGTCGAGTTGGGAGAAGCTGTAGGTATTATTGCGGGTCAATCCATTGGAGAACCGGGGACTCAACTAACATTAAGAACTTTTCATACTGGAGGAGTCTTCACGGGTGGTACTGCAGAACATGTACGAGCCCCGTCGAATGGAAAAATCCAATTTAATGAAGATTTCGTTCATCCCACGCGTACGCGTCACGGGCATCCTGCTTTTCTATGTTCTATAGCCTTATATGTCACTATTGAGAGTGAGGATATTCTACATAATGTAACTATTCCACCTAAAAGTTTTATTTTGGTTCAAAATAATCAATATGTCGAAGCAGAACAAGTAATTGCTGAGATTCGCGAGGTACCATACACTTTGAATTTGAAAGAGAGAGTTCGAAAACATATTTATTCTGACTCAGAGGGAGAAATGCACTGGAGTAATGATGTGTACCACGCATCTACATTTACATATAGTAATGTTCATCTTTTACCAAAAACAAGTCATTTATGGATATTATCAGGAGGTTCGTGGAGATCCAGTGCAGTCCCCTTTTCACCGCACAAGGATCAAGATCAAATGACTATTTATTCCCTTTCTGTAGAACGAGGGTCAATTTCGACTCTCTCGGTGAATAATGATCCGCTAAGATACAAATTACTTCGTTCATATTTTTCTGGTAAAAAAAAAGAAGACAAGATTCCTAATTATTCAGAACCCGTCCATTGGAATCTCATATACCCGGCGATTTTACACGGGAATTCGCATTTATTGGGAAAAAGGCGAGGAAATAGATTTCTCGTTCCAATCCAATCGATTCAAGAACGAAAGAAAGAGTTAATGCCTCATTCAGGTATCTCGATTGAACTACCAATAAATGGTATTTTCCGTAGAAATAATAGTATTTTTGCTTATTTCGATGATCCCCGATACAGAAGAAAGAGTTCGGGAATTACTAAATATGGGACTCTGGGCGTGCATTCAATCGTTAAAAAAGAGGATTTTATTGAGTCTCGACCAATAAAAGAATTGAAGTCAAAATACCAAATGAAACTAGATCTATTTTTTTTCATTCCCGAAGAAGTGCATATTTTACCTGAATCTTCTTTGATAATGATACGAAATAATAGTCTCATTGGAATAGATACACGAATTGCTTTCAATATAAATACAAGAAGCTACGCGGACGGATTAGTCCGAATGGAGAGAAAAAAAAAGAGAATTGAACTGAAAATCTTTTCAGGAGATATTCATTTTCCTGGGGAGACCGATAAGATATCCCGACACAGTGGGATCTTGATACCTCCAGGAAAAGTAAACATCGATTTTAAGGACTCTAAAAAATGGAAAAATTGGATCTATGTCCAACGGATCACATCTACTAAGAAAAAGTATTTTGTTTTAGTTCGCCCTGTAGTGACATATGAGATATCAGATGGTCTAAATTTACCAACACTCTTCCCTCCGGATTTTTTACAAGAAAGGGATAATATGCAACTTAGAGTTGTCAATTATATTGTTTATGGAAATGCCAAACCCATTCAAGGAATTTCTGATACAAGTATTCAATTAATTCGGACTTGTTTAATTTTGAATTGGAACCAAGACATAAAAAGTTCTTCTATCGAGGAGGTCTGTACTTCTTTTATTGAAGTAAGTACAAATGGTTTGGTTCGAGCTTTCCTAAGAATCGACTTAGTAAAATCCGCTATTTCGTATCGCAGAAAAAGGAATGATCTCTCAGGTTCAGGATTCATTTACGATAATGTATCAGATCAGACCAAGATCAATCCTTTTTATTCCATTTATAAAAAGAGAAAAACGAAACAATCACTTAACCACCAAAATCACGGAACTATTCGCACATTGTTAAATAACAATAAGGAATATCCTTCCTTGATAATTTTATCACCATCTAATTGTTTCCGAATGGACCTATTCAACGATATAAAATATCCCAATGTGAAAAAAGAATTCATTTCAACAGATTCTATAATTCAAATTAGGAATTCGATCGGACCGTTAGGAACGGTCCTTCATTTTTTGAATTTTTATTCCTTTTATTATTTACTAACTCATAATCCGATCTTGATAACTAAATATCTTCAACTTGAAAATTTAAAATGGACTTTTCAAGTGCTTAAATATTATTTAATGGATGAAAATGGGATAATTTCAAATCGTGATCCGTACAGTAAAATCGTTTTCAATTTATTCAATTTGAATTGGTATTTTCTCCATCAAAGTTATTGTCCTAATTATTGGGAAGAAAGACCCACAATAATTAGTCTCGGTCAGTTTATTTGTCAAAATGGATATATAGCCAAAAAAGGACCCCCCTTAAAATTGGGTCAAGTTTTGCTTGTTCAAGTTGACTCTGTAGTAATAAGATTGGCTAAACCTTATTTGGCCACTCCGGGAGCAACCGTTCATGGACATTATGGAGAAATCTTTTACGAAGGAGATACATTAGTTACATTTATATATGAAAAATCGAGATCCGGTGATATAACGCAAGGTCTTCCAAAAGTGGAACAGGTCTTAGAAGTGCGTTCAATTGATTCAATATCAATGAACCTAGAAAAAAGAATTGAGGGTTGGAACGAGCATATAACAAAAATTCTTGGAATTCCTTGGGGATTCTTGATTGGGACTGAGTTGACTATAGTGCAAAGTCGTATATCGTTGGTTACTAAGATACAAAAGGTTTATCGATCCCAAGGGGTGCAAATTCATAATAGGCACATAGAGATTATTGTACGCCAAATAACATCAAAAGTGTTGGTTTCCGAGGATGGAATGTCTAATGTTTTTTTACCTGGAGAACTAATTGGATTGTTGCGAGCGGAACGAACAGGGCGCGCTTTAGAAGAATCGATCTGTTACCGCGCTATCCTATTGGGAATAACAAGAGCATCTTTGAATACTCAAAGTTTCATATCGGAAGCGAGTTTTCAAGAAACTGCTCGAGTTTTAGCCAAAGCAGCCCTTCGTGGTCGTATCGATTGGTTGAAAGGTCTAAAAGAGAATGTTGTTATAGGTGGGATGATCCCCGTTGGGACCGGATTGAAAAGATTACTGCGGCAAAAGAGCATTCCTTTGAAAAGTCAAAAGAAGAGTTTTTTCGAGGGGGAAATACGAGATATTTTGTTCCACCACGCAGGCTTATTTGATTCGTGCCGTTCAAAAGAATTTCCATGATACACCTGAGGAATCATTTAGATCATATATCATTTAATGATTCCTAAAAAAAGTGTAGTCATACTTACTTTCTTTTGTTTTGGAATTCAATTTCCATTTGAAAAACTCTTTCTATATCGTCTTGAGGGGGTAATGGAAATTCAGATAATAATGAATAGAGGTTAGCGGTTTGGATTGTGTATTGACATCGATACGTCCAATCCACGGTAGAAGAAAAGGTTCCGTCGGAACAATTGGTTAGTTCAAGACAACCTCGTCACTTTTTTTTAAACAAAAAAGAAAGAGGAAGTGTGGGAAGAAATGACAAGAAGATATTGGAACATAAATTTGGAAGAGATGATGGAAGCAGGAGTTCATTTTGGTCATGGGACTAGGAAATGGAATCCGAGGATGTCGCCTTATATTTCTACCAAGCGTAAAGGTATTCATATCACAAATCTTACTAAAACTGCTCGTTTTTTATCAGAAGCTTGTGATTTAGTTTTTGATGCAGCAAGTAAGGGAAAAGAGTTTTTAATTGTTGGTACAAAAACTAAAGCAGCCAATTCAGTAGTGCGGGCTGCAATAAGGGCTCGGTGTCATTATGTTAATAAAAAATGGCTCGGTGGCATGTTAACAAATTGGTCCACTACAGAAACTAGACTTCATAAGTTCAGGGACTTGAGAATCGAACAAAAGACGGGGAAATTCTACTGTCTTCCAAAAAAAAGAGACGCAGCTATGTTCAAGAGACAATTATCCCACTTGCAAACATATCTGGGCGGGATTAAATATATGACGGGGTTACCCGATATTATAATTATCGTTGATCAGCAAGAAGAATATACAGCTCTTCGAGAATGTATCACTTTGGGAATTCCAACAATTTGCTTAATCGATACAAATTGTGATCCCGACCTTGCAGATATTTCAATTCCAGCAAATGATGACGCTATAGCTTCAATCCGATTAATTCTTAATAAATTAGTATTCGCAATTTGTGAGGGTCGTTCTAACTATATACGAAATACGTAATTAATAATAAGATAGAAATTTTTTTTTGAACTCCTGAAATTTATGGAATCATTTACTATTCTCGAATTTGATTAGATTATATAAATGAGATAAAAATGAGTGGGGATATTATGTTATTAGTTCGTATCAAAAAATTCAAATAAGCAAGTCGAAAAAGAGATGGTTGAATTAAAATAATTTCCTGGAATTTCAATTTCTGTCAGAGGGTAATATGAATGTTCTATCATGTTCCACCAACACACTAAAAGTGTTATACGAAATATCGGGTGTAGAAGTAGGCCAACATTTCTATTGGCAAATAGGAGGTTTTCAAGTCCATGGCCAAGTACTTATTACTTCTTGGGTTGTAATTGCTATCTTATTAGTTTCAGCCAGTATAGCTGTTCGGAATCCACAAACCATTCCGAATGACGGGCAGAATTTCTTCGAATATGTCCTTGAATTCATTCGAGACGTGAGCCAAACCCAGATTGGAGAAGAATATGGTCCATGGGTTCCTTTTATAGGAACTATGTTCCTATTTATTTTTGTTTGTAATTGGTCAGGGGCTCTTTTACCATGGAAAATCATACAGTTACCCCATGGAGAGTTAGCCGCACCCACGAATGATATAAATACTACTGTTGCTTTAGCTTTACTCACCTCAGTAGCCTATTTCTATGCGGGTCTTAGCAAAAAAGGATTAGGTTATTTCAGTAAATACATTCAACCTACTCCAATCCTTTTACCCATTAACATCTTGGAAGATTTTACAAAACCCTTATCGCTTAGTTTTCGACTTTTCGGAAATATTTTAGCCGATGAATTAGTAGTTGTTGTTCTTGTTTCTTTAGTACCTTCAGTAGTTCCTATACCTGTCATGTTCCTTGGATTATTTACAAGCGGTATTCAAGCTCTTATTTTTGCAACTTTAGCCGCCGCTTATATAGGAGAATCCATGGAGGGTCATCATTGACTTCACTTACAAATAGTTGTTTTTTGAATTTAGACCAAAATAATAGCGGAATTCAAGATAATCGACTTGGAGAACATCAAAATAGATAACTAATAAGGGATAACTAATAAGGCAGTTATAATATACCGTAATAGGAAAAAAGATTCCACTCAAAATAGTTAGGGGGGATTCTAAAAAAAACGAAAGAGATCGAAAGGATCGGTTTCCTAAAATGAATGTCCTGTTTGGATGTATTATTTTATTTCCTATAAATAAAAGAATATTTTAATAAATGATATTTAAAATGATATTTTAGTTTATTTATTATTTATAAATATTTAATAAAAAACAATTTAATAAAATTTAATAAACAAGAAGAATAAAAAATTAAGAAAGAAAAGAAAATAGAATAAAATGCTAATGAAAATTTCTATGAAATGATTCGCCTTAACCAATTTTTCTATGTAAATTCGATCCATGCGGAATAATCATAAAGAAAGAGAAGAATTAAAAAACGCGATTCAAAAAAAGAAATTAGCCAGTTCAAAATTGTGTATCTTGAATGCCTAGAATCTAACTATTATCGAATTCAGCTAGGGAGTTTTTCCCGTTCAAAAAGAATTCTCATGGATCTAAGATCAAAATCAAAATAAGTTGGTTTACATTCTGGAAGAAACACATGTATATGGGATATTAGATATTGAATAGTTATATATGACCTAAAAAATATCTAATACCCTAATACTATGAATTTCAATAGGGATTCCAATAGACGTCTTTGGTTTTGGATTCCTAAGAATCCAACTTCAAAAAGCGATAGAGAATCGGTTCTGATGATTCAATAATATTATTCTATTACTTCAATTTGGAGTTTTTAGTTACTCTGTTTGGATGAAACTGCGTGATGGAATAATTCATCTATAATTCATTGAATGATTGTATCATTAACCATTTTTTTTTTTTGTGAGGAATTTAACTTATCATGAATCCACTGATTTCTGCCGCTTCTGTTATTGCTGCTGGGTTAGCTGTCGGACTTGCTTCTATTGGACCTGGGGTTGGCCAAGGGACTGCTGCGGGCCAAGCTGTAGAGGGGATCGCAAGACAGCCCGAGGCGGAGGGAAAAATACGAGGTACTTTATTGCTTAGTCTGGCTTTTATGGAAGCATTAACAATTTATGGATTGGTTGTCGCTTTAGCGCTGTTATTTGCGAATCCTTTTGTTTAATCTTGTCTTAAACACTTAAACAATCACAAATATATAGATATAGAAAATTTTGACTTATTTTTTTTTTTTTTTTTGTCTGAATTTATTTTAGTCAGGACTTATACTTGCTCCTTGCTTTTTTGAATTATATCAATAATTCACTCCTGCAATTTACAATGTGGGACACTAATCCCTGCCCGGGAAGGAAAGATTTAAGGATGAGTAATTAGCATACCGATCCGCTTTCTTCCTTCCCGTTCTTAGAAATTGAAACTTAAGGAGTCTTCCAACAAACGAAATATTCCGAAATTGATATGAAACTTGAAATTTGATAGCTAATTCTAAAATTCTAATAAGTATTATTTTTAGGAATTTTTTTTTGAAAAAATCCATTTCGAAATCAATTCTATAGATATAAGAAATTCATATAAATCGAATATAAGAATATATAGAAGTAGATATAAGGGAAGTGATACAAAAAAGAAACTCTATTCTTGTTTTTTTATCTATCTGTAAAAGAAAAGGGGATTGTATGAAAAATCTAACCGATTCTTTCCTTTCCTTGGGCCAATGGCCGCTGGCCGGGAGTTTCGGGTTTAATACCGATATTTTAGCAACAAATCCAATAAATCTAAGTGTAGTATTTGGTGTATTGATCTTTTTTGGAAAGGGAGTGTGTGCGAGTTGTTTATTTCAAGAATAGGCTGGACCGGTCCAGCTGCACTTTTTTTTTCATTATTTTCATTTTAACTAGTAAAAAAGAAAATTAAAGTAAAAGATGCATGATCTCGCGAATTACTTATGAATTTTGAAATTGATTGAATTTTATCAATTCATAAAAAAATGATATTTTAAATATTT